CGTAGAACAAAAATTCGTTTATTTGCATCAAGCTTTCGGGGTGCTCATTCGAGACTTACTCGAACTATTACTCAACAGAAAATAAGAGCTTTGGTTTCGGCTCATCGGGATAGAGATAGGCAAAAGAGAGATTTTCGTCGTTTGTGGATCACTCGGATAAATGCAGTAATTCGCGAGAATAGGGTATCCTATAGTTATAGTAGATTAATACACGATCTGTACAAGAGGCAATTGCTTCTTAATCGTAAAATACTTGCACAAATAGCTATATCAAATAAGAATTGTCTTTATATGATTTCCAATGAGATCATAAAATAAAGGGATTGGAAGAAATCCACCGGAATAATTTAAATGGAGTTCCCCGGAGAATGAACTCCGGGAAGGTAGAGTAGAAATTAGTATAATAAAATATGATAATATGAGAAAGTGATAAAGTCGTCAAAATGAGCGAATGCGTTCAATAAAAAAAAAGATTTCTTCTTCTTCCCCGATTCTTTTTTTTTGTCTTACGACACGACAATCAAATCCGTATTCTCCGATTTTTCGAACAAAACATCAATCGGCGTTTGAGTTCAGATTGGAATTTTGATTCAATTGAAGAGTAAGCCTATTTATTTCTGGTTCTAAGCCCAGTAGTTCTAGCGGTCGACTCGGTTCTTTCAAATTGTTTCTCGTTATTAAGAAAAGGTAACAAAGATAAAATACGAGCTTGTTTTATAGCAATAGTAATTAATCGTTGTTGTTTTAAGGTCAATCTATTCACTCGTCTAGATAATATTTTTCCTTGTTCACTAATAAATCGACTAATTAAACTCATGTTTCTATAATCAATTCGATCCCCCGATTGGATCGGGGGCAAACGCCTACGAAAAGATCGCTTGGATTTAAGAAAAAGTCGCTTGGATTTATCCATGGTTTGTTTATTCCTTATCCCGAAAATCCTATTTCGGTCAAATCACAATCACAAATGAATTAGAATTAAGAAATAGGATTTGGTTTGTTTATATATAGATTTGTTTCTATTTAAATATAGGTTATATATAATATGTCATTTTTCCTGTTCCTTGGAAGGGTGACACACAGGCACTCGGTTCGATCTATTTCTTTATCTCCCCATGAATCGTATGTTTGTAACAATAGGGACAGAATTTTCTCAATTCCAATCGACTAGGTGTATTGTGTCGATTCTTTTGAGTAATATATCTGGAAATGCCCGTTGATTCTTTATTAACACCGTTTCGGACACAACTGGTACATTCCAAAATAACCGTTACTCGGACATCTTTACTCTTGGCCATGAACCTCCTTTGGGTTTTTGATTCACTCAACTCTTCTATTTTTTCGATCCGAAGCGAAGAAGAAAGGAACGAAAAAAAAGAAGTTGCTAACTCGAAATCCAATTAAAATTAATTATGAAAGATTTCGTTGCAATGAATAGTAAATAAAAATAATAAGTAATACAATGATTTCTAACTATATTTAGAATTGCAATACAGTATTTTATTTAAGTATCTTGTATGATACTGTTACCCTAGACCCACATTTCCATTTTCGTTCTCACTCTATTATTAATTTACTTAGAGCCTGAACCTGAACCCGAGTTTCACTGAGGTTGAATCCACTTTTATTCTTTTTCTTTCCTCCCTTTCTAAAAAGAGGGGGAGAGGAATTAGTCACAGATATTTGATTGTATCTCTAATCTTCTTCAACCCTTCCCATGTCAATAACTAGAATGAAAAAAAAGGGAATGTCAACGCATCCGGGAAGAAACGATTGATCTCTATCAATAGACCTGCTAAAGACCCGAACCATAGAGCACTTAGTACCGGTGCCACGGAGAGATATGTTTTTAGATCTCGCATTGAAAATCCTCCTTCTTTATTGTAATACATAATGGTAATACATATATGATCAGATGCATATGTAGTTAAGGACTACTTGTATTTGTACGCGGAATCCCTAATTCAAATTGAAATGTACAATGATTCGGCGGATAAGATTTTGTTTCATTTCTTAAAATTAAAAGAGAAAAATACGTCCCTTTCTTCCTGAGCATTCCCGAAAACTATTCATTTTTTTTTTACGGTGGATTTCATATGTATATAAGTCTTTTATTATTATTATATGTTATATGATATGAGACCAAAACAAAAAAGAAGACAAGATAAGTTGTGTATATTAATGGAAGAAATAACGATATGGAAAACAAGACAGGGATTCTTTACAATGACACTGTAGACCAATTGAAAGGGATGTAGCGCAGCTTGGTAGCGCGTTTGTTTTGGGTACAAAATGTCACGGGTTCAAATCCTGTCATCCCTACCGATTACTTCGCAGTAACGAGGGATCAATTGAGAATTGGACATACATAATCTTTCATTTTATGATACTAGATATGAGAGTATATGCATGCAAGATGTATGGGGGTTACAAAAAGAAAGAATCACAGTCTTCTCTATTGTGATAAGAAAGCGCTCTTAGTTCAGTTCGGTAGAACGTG